AGCTGATTTTTGTTTTTTAACGGCTTTGGGATTGGAAACTGAAATGCCCTTTGGTTCTCCCCGAAAACGGCGTTCCTTTTTTGAACCCATTTTAAAAGAACTAAAAAAAAAAATTATAAAATTGAAAACTAAGTCTTTTATAGTTTTAAGGGTTTTCAAAGAAGGAAAAATAAAAGAACTTTCAAAAATAAACTTGAGAGAAATGGATGAATTGGTTGAAACTCAAAAAAATTCGATACTCAGTAATCAGAAGATTCACGAATCGTCTATTGAAATTCTATCTATGGATTGGCCAAATTTCTCCCGGACCGAAAAAAAAATGACAGATCTGACTAATAGAACAAGCAGAATACGAAATCAAATATATAAAATTACAAAGGAAAATCAAAAAGTATCGCTAACTCAAGAAACAAATATTAGTTCGAACAAAACCACTTATTCTGCTAAAATATTAGACTCATCAAAAAAGATTTGGCAGATATTCAAAAAAAGAAATACTCGATTAACCCGTAAATCCTATTTTTATCTAAATTTTTTTATTGAAAAGCTATACAGAAATTTTTTTCTATCTACCCTTACTATTCCAAGAATCAATGCAAAACCTTTTAGTGAATCAACAAGAAAAAAAATGAAAATTATTGAGAAAAACATCCACAATAATGAAGAAAATCCGGAAATAATTAATAAAACAAATCAAAATAGAATTCACTTTATTTCGACTGTCAAAAAATCACTTTCGAAGATTAGTAATAAGAATTCAAAGATTTCTTGTAATTTATCGTCTTTTTCACAATCCCAAGCGTATGTATTTTACAAATTGTTACAAGCCCCAATTTTTAACTTTTCTAATTTAAGACCTGTTCTTCAATATCACGGAACATCTCTATTTCTTAAGAATGAAATAAAGGATTTTTTTGAAAAACACGGAATATTTAATTACCAATTAAGACATAAACCTTTTTGGAATTTTGGAAGGAATCCATGGAAAAACTGGTTAAGCGGTCATTCTCAATATGATTTCTCTCGGATTAAATGGGCTAGATTAGTACGACAAGAATGGCGAAATAAAGCCAATCAACACTGTATGGCTCAAAATCAAAATTTAACTAAAAGAGATTCATATGAAAAAAACGGATTAACTCATTGCGAAAAACAACATTTTTTTGAAGCAGACTCATTACGTAATCAAAAATCGAATTTTAAAAAACACTATAGATATGATCTTTTATCATATAAATTGATTAATTATGAAGATAAGAAAGACTCATATATTGATAGATTACTAGGCCAAGTAAATAATAAAGAAGAGTATTATTATAATTACAATATAAAGAAAGGAAAATTATTTGCTATGCTGGGAGGTATCCTTATCCATAATTATATAGGAGAAGATGATATTATGGATATGGAAAAATTCTTGTATAGAAAATATTTTGATTGGAGAATTCTGACTTTTTGTCTTAGAAATAAGGTCAATATTGAAGCCTGGGTTGATATGGATACTGGTACCAGCAGTAATCAAAATACTAAGATTAGGTCCAATAATTATAAAAAAATTGATGCAATTAATAAAAGAGGCCCCTTTTATCTTACAATTCATCAAGATGAAGAAATTAACCCATCCAACCAAAAAGGAACACTTTTTGATTGGATGGGAATGAATGAAGAAGTACTAAGTTGTCCTATATCAAACCTGGAGCCTTGGTTCTTTCCAGAATTTGTGCTACTTTTTAATGCATATAGAAGGAAACCATGGATCATACCAATCAAATTACTTCTTTTCAATTTTCATGGAAAAGGTAAGAAAATTCTAACCGGAAAGAACGAAGCGGATCTTTTTATATCATCCACTCAAAAAGAAGATCTTGAATTATCGAATCAAAGTAAAGAAGAAAAAGAACTCGCAGACCAAGGAAATCTGGGATCGGATGCCCAAAAGCAAGTAAGTCTTGGATCAGTTCTCTCAAACCAAGAAAAAGATGTTGAAGAAAATTATACGAGATCGGACATGAAAAAACGTATAAAGAAAAAGCAATACAAGAGAGAAACAGAAGCACAGCTTGATTTCTTCCTAAAAAAATATTTGTGTTTGCAGTTGAGATGGAGAGGTACTGTTTCTTTCAGGGAAAAAATACTCAATGATATGAAAGTCTATTGTCACCTGGTTCGACTGATAAATCCTAGCGACGTTACTATAGCCTCTATTCAAGGAGGAGAAATTAGTTTGGCTATTTTGATCACTAAGAAGGATTTCGCTCTTAGAGAATTGACGAAAGGGGGAATGCTTATTATTGAACCCCGTCGTTTGTCTGTAAAAAATGATGGCCAATTTTTTATATATCAAATCGTAGGTATTTCATTGGTTCATAAGAATAAGCGCAAAATTACTAAAAGATACCGCGAAAAAGGCTATGTTGATAAAAAAAATTTTGATGAATTCATTGCAAAACATCAAAAAATGACTGGAAATAGAAACAAAAATCATTATGATTTGCTTGTTCCTGAAAATATTTTATTCCCTAAACGTCGTAGAGAATTAAGAACTCTAATTTGTTTCAATTCGAAGAATCAAAACGGTATGCAGAGAAATCCAGTATTTTGTACTAACGGAAAAATCAGGGGTCACATTTTGGATAAAAACAAAGATCTTTCTAGAGAGAAAAATCAACTAATTAAATTAAAGTTCTTTATTTGGCCCAATTCTCGATTAGAAGATTTAATTTGTATGAATCGCTATTGGTTTAGTACCAATAATGGGAGTCGTTTCAGTATGGTAAGGATACATATGTATCCACGATTGAAAATTCATTAATAGTGTACTTTTCCTATCTATCATGTCCCATGTTTAGGATATGAAAACAAAGAAATGTATACATGTCTTATCTTCCATTCCAGTCTGATACAAGATACCAATTAAATGGCGTACATATTAATTAGATCCATAAATGAATCAAGAAGCTATTTTTTTTAGGTCCAATTTTTCTCTTTTGCAGAAATATACCATCCTTTTGGATCCCTAATTAAATTGAAAATTGGATTGATTATTGATATTGATTTTCTAGCAAGTTCATAACGAACTTAAGATGATTGTGTATATCAAATTCAAGTAACTAGTATTATTATTACTGATCAGTAAAATTCATCTTAAAAAAGGAGGGTGAGGGGTTTCGTTTTATGGTAAAAAATTCATTCGTCTCAGTTATGGTTCAAGAAAAAAAAGAAGAAAACTGTGGATCGGTTGAATTTCAAGTATTCCGTTTCACTAATAAGATACGGAGACTTACTTCACATTTAGAATTGCACAGAAAAGACTATTTATCTCAAAGGGGTTTACGGAAAATTTTGGAAAAACGCCAACGTCTGCTAGCTTATTTGTCAAAGAAAAATAGAGTACGTTATAAAGAATTAATTAGTAAGTTGAATATTCGGGAGTCCAAAAATCGTTAATTAAAAAAAAAATTCGAATTATTTGATTTTGAATCTTGATGAACTTCTTGTTGTTTTCAACAATTCATGTAAGAATGAATCGAGGAAAAACCTATGAGTATACTAGCTACAGAAAAAGAATTTATGATAGTCAATATGGGACCTCACCACCCATCAATGCACGGTGTTCTTCGTCTCATCGTTACTCTAGATGGTGAAGATGTTATTGACTGTGAACCAATATTGGGTTATTTACACCGAGGTATGGAAAAAATTGCGGAAAACCGAACAATTATACAATATCTGCCTTATGTAACCCGTTGGGATTATTTAGCTACTATGTTCACCGAAGCAATAACTGTAAATGGACCCGAACTGTTGGGAAATATTCAAGTACCCAAAAGGGCCAGCTATATCAGAGTCATTATGTTGGAGTTGAGTCGTATAGCTTCCCATCTGTTATGGCTTGGCCCTTTTATGGCAGATATTGGCGCACAGACTCCTTTCTTCTATATTTTCAGAGAAAGAGAATTAGTATATGATCTGTTCGAAGCTGCCACCGGTATGAGGATGATGCATAATTATTTTCGTATCGGAGGAATAGCAGCTGATTTACCTCATGGTTGGATAGATAAATGTTTGGATTTCTGCGATTATTTTTTAACGGGGGTTGGTGAATATCAAAAACTTATTACGCGAAACCCTATTTTTTTAGAACGAGTTGAAGGAGTAGGCATTCTTGGTGGAGAAGAAGCAATAAATTGGGGTTTATCCGGACCAATGCTACGAGCGTCTGGAATAGAATGGGATCTTCGTAAAGTTGATCATTATGAGTGTTATGACGAATTTGATTGGGAAGTCCAGTGGCAAAAAGAAGGAGATTCATTAGCTCGTTATTTAGTCCGAATCGGTGAAATGACGGAATCTGTAAAGATTCTTCAACAGGCTTTAGAAGGAATTCCGGGAGGACCCTATGAAAATTTAGAAATCCGATGTTTTGATAGAGAAAACGATCCAGAAGGGAATGATTTTGAAGATCGATTCATTAGTAAAAAGCCTTCTCCCACCTTTGAATTGACGAAACAAGAACTTTATGTGAGAGTAGAAGCCCCAAAAGGAGAATTGGGAATTTTTCTGATAGGAGATCAAAGTGGTTTTCCTTGGAGATGGAAAATTCGCCCACCGGGTTTTATCAATTTGCAAATTCTTCCTCAGTTAGTTAAAAGAATGAAATTGGCTGATATTATGACAATATTAGGTAGTATAGATATCATTATGGGGGAAGTTGATCGTTGAAATGATAATTGATACAACAGAAGTACAAGATATCAATTCTTTTTCCAGAGTGGAATCCCCTCAAGAGGTCTATGGGATCGTGTGGGTGCTTGCCCCTATTTCGACTCCTGTAGTAGCAATCACAATAGGTGTCCTAGTAATTGTGTGGTTAGAAAGAGAAATATCTGCAGGAATACAACAACGTATTGGGCCTGAATACGCCAGTCCCTTGGGAATTCTTCAAGCTTTAGCAGATGGAACAAAACTACTTTTCAAAGAAAACCTTCTTCCATCTAGAGGAAATAGTAGTTTATTCAGTATTGGACCATCTATAGCAGTCATAGCAATTCTACTAAGTTATTCAGTAATTCCTTTTAGTTATAACTTTGTTTTAGCTGACCTCAATATCGGTATTTTTTTATGGATTGCCATTTCAAGTATTGCCCCCATTGGACTTCTTATGTCAGGATATGGATCAAATAATAAATATTCCTTTTTAGGTGGTCTGCGAGCTGCTGCTCAATCGATTAGTTATGAAATACCATTAACTTTATGTGTTTTATCAATATCTCTACGTGCGATTCGCTAAAACCTAAGCTTTTTGTTTTCCTATTGTTTTGCTTTTCGTTCGAGAAAAAAAAAAAGAACTTGAATAGAAATCTTCCGTTTTTTATTCATTTATTTATTCTTTAGATTAATAAATTAGGTTAATAAACGAAATTTGATAGTTAGATATGAGTGAAAGAAAACAACTTGCAAATTCGTAGTACAAGTGGCTTAAGTCTCATTTCCTATGTACAAGCGTTAAGGGGAAGTAAACAAAAGTCAAAGTGGAGGAAGCCCCTTACCCCAAGATTGGTTGATTGGTCATCCTAGCTTGAAGCGGGCTCAAAAGACCAACCCTATGGAATTTTCATTAGCGTTTGTATGTATTACAATAGATATATATTACGGGGGTTGAAAACAAAAAATGGGTGGATAGGAAGGAACACCAAAATACGCACAACGGGTTAGTAATGTAGATTATGTCAATTATCTAAAAGGATACTTCTGCATAACATAAAAAGAATCGTAAATGGGGCTTTAAGTTGGTAGAAATGATCAGGCAGTACTCCCCACACCACAATTCCGATCCAGAGTATGCTCCTATCCGCCAGTTAAAGAAATAACTATCAGGAACGAAATAATCCTTTACCCCTTTTTTAAGCACCCTTTTCTCTCAGAAAGAAGAAGAGGAACAAAAAAAATAGAAAAACTACAATTACAATAGAAAACGATCCTTTTAATCCTTTTATTCTTTCTTTCATATATTGATAGAAATCAAATTCGTGTCATGATTCATGAACTAATGTAATGTCTAATTCTTTTTCGTAATCGAAACTAAAAGGATGGGTTGAAATATCTATTGATATTTCTACAAGGAGTATTTTATTGAAGGGTTGATTAAGTTATTACTCAACACAGCAAAATTGAAATTCTTAAAGGATGAGATTAATTCCGAAATACTGTTTTTTTTATCCTTAGAGCAGACAGAATTCCTGTGGTATAATTGGGGATCCTCCGCTAGATTTTGATTTTGACTTTCTCTATCCTATAACATATCAAGATAACTAATACTGGTCCGGTCCTTACATTTATTTGTGGCCCTGAGGAGCCGTATGAGGTGAAAATCTCATGTACGGTTTTGGAATAGCGATGGGAACCGTAATGTTACCACCGACTATGATTATCTAACAGTTCAAGTACAGTTGATATAGTTGGGGCACAATCAAAATATGGTTTTTGGGGGTGGAATTTGTGGCGTCAACCTATAGGGTTTCTCGTTTTTCTAATTTCTTCCCTAGCGGAATGCGAGAGATTACCTTTTGATTTACCAGAAGCAGAAGAAGAACTAGTAGCAGGTTATCAAACCGAATATTCAGGAATCAAATTTGGTTTATTTTACGTTGCTTCCTATCTAAATCTATTAGTTTCCTCATTATTTCTAACAGTTCTTTACTTGGGGGGTTGGAATCTTTCCATTCCATACCTATTTGTTCCTGAGCTATTTGAAATAAATAAAGCGGATGGAATCTTTGGAACGACAATTGGTATCTTTATTACATTAGCTAAAACTTATTTGTTCTTGTTCGTTCCGATTACAACAAGGTGGACTTTACCGAGACTAAGAATGGACCAACTATTAAATCTTGGCTGGAAATTTCTTTTACCTATTTCTCTCGGTAATCTATTATTAACAACTTCTTCCCAACTCCTTTCGCTATAAAGAAAAAAGGAATAGAATATTCACTACTTGTCTCAAACAAGAGAAAGAAACTCAAATTATTCATAGATATTCACGATATGTTCCCTATGGTAACTGGTTTCATGAATTATGGTCAACAAACAATACGAGCTGCAAGGTACATTGGTCAAAGTTTCATGATTACTTTATCCCAAGCAAATCGTTTACCTGTAACTATTCAATATCCTTATGAAAAATTAATAACATCGGAGCGTTTTCGCGGTCGAATCCATTTTGAATTTGATAAATGTATTGCTTGTGAAGTATGCGTTCGCGTATGTCCTATAGATCTGCCTGTTGTTGATTGGAAATTTGAAACAGATATTCGAAAGAAACGATTGCTTAATTACAGTATTGATTTTGGAATTTGTATTTTTTGTGGTAACTGCGTTGAGTATTGTCCAACAAATTGTTTATCAATGACTGAAGAATATGAACTTGCTACTTACGACCGTCACGAATTGAATTATAATCAAATTGCTTTAGGTCGTTTACCAATGTCAGTCATTGACGATTTTACAATTCGAACAGTGTTGAATTCGCCTCAAAGAAAAAATGACTAAACCTTTTTATTTCGAATTACTAAGGTTCCATTTTGGTATATTTGGTATTTTGGTATAAAGGAATAAGGTTTTTTTCTTTGCTTGGTCAATAACTCCAAATCCCAACTATTGATTGGTTGATGAGAAGGACAACTTAATTTGTATTGAAATAATATATAGACCGAAGCTTTTTCGAACTATATATATATAGCTTCAATTATATATATAGCTTCAATTTCAAATTGCCATTTCGAATAAAGAAAAGAAGGAAATTTATCCAATAACTGTATACGTATCCGTACCAATTCCCACTTAATAGATTCGAATTTAATTCAATTGGAATTGGGAATGTCTCATAAAAAAAAATTTCCTGGTCGGTTCAATAAGTTCATGAAAAAGATTTCGATTTATTTATCTCTTATTTTAACATAATGGATTTGCCTGGACCAATACATGATTTTCTTTTAGTTTTTCTGGGATCAGGTCTTATATTAGGAGGTCTGGGAGTGGTATTATTTACCAACCCGATTTATTCTGCCTTTTCCTTGGGATTGGTTCTTGTTTGTATATCCTTATTCTATATTCTAGCAAATTCCCATTTTGTAGCTGCCGCGCAGCTCCTTATTTACGTGGGAGCTGTAAATGTTTTAATCATATTTGCTGTAATGTTCATGAATGGTTCAGACTATTCCAAAGATTTTCATTTGAATCTTTGGACTGTTGGTGATGGGCTTACTTCCCTGGTTTGTACAAGTATTTTTTTTTCGCTAATCGCTACTATTCTAGATACGTCGTGGTACAGGATTATTTGGACTACACGACCCAACCAGATTATCGAACAAGATTTGATAAGTAATAGTCAACAAATTGGAATTCATTTATCAACAGACTTTTTTCTTCCATTTGAACTCGTTTCAATAATTCTTTTAGTTGCTTTGATAGGTGCAATTGCCGTGGCTCGTCAGTAACAAATCTTTAGAACTAGAAACAGCAATCCCAATTCTACTTTTTTATGTGTTATCACATCCATTTTCCTTCAATTCTTTAAAGTCTAGTTGAATACTATTCATGGATCAATAGAAAATCAAAATCGAAATTTTTGTATTCGATCTATTATCAAATAGATTCTTTTGCTCCGTACTTGGTATATTCTAAGCAATCAAATCACTTGCATTATTGTTCATATTGAAATGAATCGAAATTGGTACGGAGTTGGTCAATGATGCTCGAGCATGTACTTGTTTTGAGTGCCTATTTATTTTCTATTGGTATCTATGGATTGATTACGAGCCGAAATATGGTTCGGGCCCTGATGTGTCTTGAACTTATACTAAATGCAGTTAATATCAATTTCGTAACATTCTCTGATTTTTTTGATAGTCGACAATTAAAAGGAAATATTTTCTCAATTTTTGTTATAGCTATTGCAGCCGCCGAAGCAGCTATCGGATCAGCTATTGTTTCGTCAATTTATCGTAACAGAAAATCGACTCGTATCAATCAATCGACTTTATTGAATAAATAGCATTTAGAAATCATAATATTCATCAATTCGGCTTAGGATATATAATATGCCCTAACCTTGATCATGGTTGTCAAACCGAAAGAAATCAAAGTATCTTTGTTCCCTCTTAGGAGTTGATCCAAAAGTGGGTTAATTAGAAAAATTCTGTTAAATCATTGATTCATCTGGTGTTTAAATATACGATATTTCCAAATTGACTAGATCGAAAATTAAAAAGTTCAAAACAAAAATTGATAGATCCAATGTCACATTCAGTAAAGATTTATGATACATGTATAGGGTGTACTCAATGTGTCCGAGCTTGCCCCACAGATGTATTAGAAATGATACCTTGGGACGGATGTAAAGCAAAGCAAATTGCTTCTGCTCCAAGAACAGAGGACTGTGTTGGTTGTAAGCGATGCGAATCCGCCTGTCCAACGGATTTCTTGAGTGTTCGGGTTTATTTATGGCATGAAACAACTCGAAGCATGGGTCTAGCTTATTGATATTGATACGTTACCAAAAACCCATCTGAATCCCTTCTAAATACAGTTTCTTTTTTTTTTACCGATTACCGACAAAAACCCGTACTCGAAAAAGAAAAAAAAAATAAGAATATATTCTATTTTGAGTTTCGAGCACGGGTTTTTCTGGGCCGAGTGTATCTTGTCTTTACCACGAATTATTTTCCTTGGTTAACACTAATTGTAGTTTTTCCGATAGCCGCGGGTTCTTTAATTTTCTTTCTCCCTCATAGAGGAAATAAGGTGACTAGAGGATATACAATATATATATGTGTCTTAGAACTCCTTCTAACGACCTATGCATTCTGTTATAATTTCCAATTGGACGATCCATTAATCCAGCTGGCAGAGGATTATAAATGGATCACCTTTTTTGATTTTGACTGGCGGTTGGGAATAGATGGACTTTCCATAGGACCCCTTTTACTGACGGGATTTATCACTACTTTAGCTACTTTAGCGGCTCGGCCAGTTACTCGAAATTCCCGACTATTCCATTTCCTGATGTTAGCGATGTACAGCGGTCAAATAGGACCATTTTCTTCTCGAGACCTTTTACTTTTTTTCATCATGTGGGAATTAGAATTAATTCCCGTTTATCTACTTCTGGCCGTGTGGGGTGGAAAGAAACGCCTTTATTCAGCCACAAAATTTATTTTGTACACTGCAGGAGGTTCCGTTTTTCTTTTAATAGGAGTTTTGGGTATCGGTTTATATGGTTCCAATGAACCAACATTAAATTTGGAAACATTAGTTAATCAATCGTATCCTGCGGCACTGGAAATAATATTCTATATTGGATTTTTGATTGCTTTTGCTGTCAAATTACCGATTATACCCTTCCATACGTGGTTACCAGACACCCACGGAGAGGCACATTACAGTACTTGTATGCTTCTAGCCGGAATCTTATTAAAAATGGGAGCGTATGGGTTGATTCGGATCAATATGGAACTATTACCGCACGCCCATTCTCTATTTTCCCCCTGGTTCATGATAGTAGGTACCATGCAAATAATTTATGCAGCTTCAACATCTCCTGGCCAACGGAATTTAAAAAAAAGAATAGCCTATTCCTCGGTATCTCATATGGGTTTCATAATTCTAGGAATTGGCTCGATAACCGATACAGGCCTTAATGGAGCCATTTTACAAATAATTTCTCATGGGTTTATTAGTGCTGCACTTTTTTTCTTGGCAGGAACGAGTTATGATAGAATGCGTCTTGCTTATCTCGACGAAATGGGCGGACTGGCTATCCCAATTCCAAAGATATTCACACTATTCAGTATCTTATCGATGGCTTCGCTTGCACTACCCGGCATGAGTGGTTTTGTTGCGGAATTGATAGTATTTTTGGGAATAATTACCAGCCAAAAAATTTTTTTAATGCCAAAAATACTAATCACTTTTGGAATGGCAATTGGAATGATATTAACTCCTATTTATTCATTATCTATGTTACGGCAAATGTTCTATGGGTACAAGCTATTTAATGCCCCACCAAACTCTTCTTTTTTTGATTCTGGACCACGGGAGTTATTTGTTGTGATCTCTATTCTTCTACCCGTAATAGGTATTGGTATTTATCCGGATTTCGTTCTCTCACTATCAGTGGACAAGGCCGAAGCTATTATATCTAATTTTTTTATCGATAGTTTTCATGACTAAAAAAAATCAAAACGAAATCCCATTCTTTTGAAAAAAAAAAAAAGAAATAAAATAATCGAATTTGACTTGTGACCAAACGCCTTTGGCGCTTGTAAGAACCTTTTGAATCAAGCAGTGCGGCGATTCAAAAGGTTCTCGGCGTCTTACACTAACACTCAGTTTCGTTTCGATCTATGCGCTGTCCTATGTTTGTCTTCATCAAGCCCTTTCCTCAATTCAAGGAGATGTTAATTAAATGAACCATAACTATGTAACCCTATTCCTAATAGATTGACTCCGAAATAGCATACCCAAATTATAAGAAAGCCCGTAGAAGCGACAATTGCGGAATTTACACCTTCCAAATTTGTATTTGTTCGAGTATGTAAATAAATCCCGAATATAGTCCAAGTAATAAATGCCCAAGTTTCTTTTGGATCCCAATTCCAATAAGACCCCCACGCCTCATTAGCCCATACTGCTCCCGAAAGAATCCCTATGGTTAAAAAGATAAATCCTAAACTAATAATACGATAACTCCAGCGATCCAATTGTTGAATCACTTGATACCTGTAATAATTTCTAGCGGAAAAAGTATTTAGTAAAACATTCCTTTTTTCGTTCATGTATTGGATTTCACCGAAGCAAAACGACTCATTTACAAAATTTTTTCTTTTCAAAAAAACCCTTATCACTTTTCGAAATGTAATGACTAGAAGAGCCGTGGATAATAAGGATCCACATACAAGAGCTGCATAGCCCAATACCATCATACTTACGTGCATCATTAACCACTGGACTTGGAGAGCGGGTACTAATATTCCGGATTGATGGGTTTTGGTTAAAAAACCCGAAGTAGCAAAACCTTGGGTAAAAATAGCACTTGGTGCCGTTATAGCACTTAAATGATTTTTATTTTTTTTTAAATCGAAAATCCTATGAATAATGGAGAAACTCCATGAAAGAAAGATTAATGATTCATATAAATCACTTAATGGGAAATGTCTCGAGTAAATCCAACGGGTGATTAATAATCCTGTTAGACAGAAAGCGGTAGCTATCATACCCTTTTCTGATGAATCATATAGTCCTCTGATTTCATCGACTAATAAGGTTAGTAAATAAATTGTAATTCCAATTGAAACGACCGAAAAGGATATATGCGTTAATATATGCTCTAAAGTTGAAAAGATCATAAAAAAAAAAAATTAAAAGCGAGAATACCTCAAATATACAGAATGGAAATCAGAAATTAAATTCCTTAGAGCACCTTTTGTATATCTTTTTGAAGATGCTATGCCGCCACTCGGACTCGAACCGAGATGCTCTAGCACTGCTTCCTAAGAGCAGCGTGTCTACCGATTTCACCATAGCGGCTTGCTCGAAATCATAATAACCTATTATTAGTCAATCGTCGAGATTAAAGTGGAGATTTAAAGATTTCACCCTTTGTCCTCTTATTTAATTATTTAAGGTTTCGGTTTTATTTAACTTAACTTTCATAGTTTCTGGTTTGATAAACTAGAACTGTTGTAACGGCTGTAACTAACTAGTTCTAACTTCAATTCGGGGAACAACTCAAAAAAGGGTTCTTTTTCTTTTTTTCATTTTTTATAACTTTGTGTTGTTGTAATTGTTAGGTTTTTTTCAGTATTAATTTGTGCTAAGATTGATCAAATCAATTAGGTATTGGGCTGGACGTATTAGAGACAATAGAAAAATTCTTCTTGTTTCGGGTGTATGGTGGGGTGATGGGGAAAATAAGAATCCCCATCCTGGGAATAAAAAAAATATTCAAATAAAAAGAAAGGTGAAACTTTCTAGTTTGTCTTGATTCCATTTTCAAATACAAAAAAGTACGTTTTTTTTTTTATTTTTTTTTTTCGAATTCAGTAGGCAAATAAATTGGTTCAAAACATTACGAAAGGGGAATGGTTACTTATTTTTTTCGGCTTTTCTATACTATAGAGTATAAATTCGAAACACAATTAACTCTTTTTTGAGTCAGGCGGATTCAGATTATTTCAATGTTTTCTTATTTATTTCTTGTACAAAAAAACTTTTTGAATTCCCAGTAGAAAGGGATTTCGCTAACGAAAAAGCCTTCAACGCTGCCCAATACCCCCCTTTTTTCCAAATATTCTTACGAATACGTTTTTTTAATATAGAAGTACGTTTTTTTGGAACTGCCATTCAAAAAAGAAAAGGTTATTCATTGCTCAAATTGGATGTGAAAGACATCTGTTGTTAAAACGAGTCATTTTTTAGTTTGCCTATTCATTTCTCATTATCTGTGTATTTTTTCTAAAGGTAGTTAGTTTAGAGAAAAAAGAAATAAATAGAAATATGCAAAAATGGCATAAAATCTTACTAGAACAAAAAAGAAAAACAACTGAATAAGGGATTTTTTCAATTTTGATTCCATAAATATCGGGGAAAAAGGAATTTGTATTTCGGAATTATTGGCGGTACCCTTATATACCTATTCAAACCGATATCTATAGGGTGGATTGTGCTATATAATAGAAATAGAATTGGTTGAAGTTGATAAAAAAAAGAAAAGGCCCTTCCGCGTTTATCTTTGGCTATTTTCGGCATGCTGCATTTATCCATGAAAAATACATCGAATAGGTTTTCTCGACCTAATCATTTTTTTCTAGTAATTGGTTATTAAATGCCTTTTATTGTAATGGAAGACAATCAATACGTTCCGAGATGAACTAGTTAATGATTGTGAATAAACAAAAAATAAACAAACTAAAAAACCTAGTTCGTATTTTATTGGGGAACGCTCTGGGCCAGCCTACGATTTCTATCAAACTTAATTTGGTGTAATTCTTTAGTCTTGATCTATGTACATAAATTCGTGTAATTAGGGAATAATAATTGAAATTTGAATTTGCTCTATCTCCATTTTGAATTTGCTCTATCTTCATAAAAATCTTACTTAGTATAAAGTATAAAATAATTATTTATTTTTGACTAGTAGCTTAGTTAAAACATTTGATTGCTTTGGACTTTTCATTTTTTTAAGTTGTTGGGAAAGATTCAAAATAACTATGAATAGAAAAAGAAATTTTTTTTTTATTAATCCCTTTTAAAAGAGATAAGAACCGGTGAATCAGAAACAATGAATTAAGAATAAAAACAATTAGTATTATTTTATTGATTTTATGGAACATACATATCAATATTCCTGGATCATACCTTTAGTTCCACTTCCAGTCCCTATGTTAATAGGGGTGGGACTTCTACTTTTTCCGACCGCAACAAAACATCTTCGTCGTATGTGGGCTTTTCTTAGTATTTTATTGTTAAGTATAGTTATGATTTTTTCGATCGATCTATCTATTGAGCAAATAGATCGAACTTTTATCTATCAATCCCTAAGGTCTTGGACCATCAATAATGATTTTTCTTTCGAGTTCGGATACTTTATTGATCCACTTACTTCTATTATGTCAATATTAATCACTACAGTTGGAATTCAGGTTCTTGTTTATAGTGACAATTATATGTCTCATGATCAAGGATATTTGAGATTTTTTGCTTACATGAGTTTTTTCAATGCTTCCATGTTAGGATTAGTTACAAGTTCGAATTTGATACAAATTTATATTTTTTGGGAATTGGTTGGAATGTGCTCTTATCTATTAATAGGATTTTGGTTCACACGACCTATTGCGGCAGGCGCTTGTCAAAAAGCCTTTGTAACTAATCGTGTAGGGGATTTTGGATTATTATTAGGAATCCTAGGTCTTTATTGGATAACGGGTAGTTTCGAATTTTGGG